AAAAAAGAATATCAATGATATAGAATTCGAATATGTAAGGTTATATGGGTCATCTCATAAAAGGTAGTGTAATAAAGCATCAATATTAATTCATCCATATATAGATGAATATATTCCTAGAACAAAGAAATCAAGAGCCCCGAGTCAATAAAAACTGAGAAGGTTGATTCAAGAAAAAGGAAAATGTTATTTAAATAAAATCTTATTAGAGAGGCTCCATTGTAGAATTCAGACCTAACCATTAATCGAGAAGCGATGGGAACGACGGAACCTGCGAATACCTAAGATTTTTTTGATTAATATTAAAAACAAATCTTAATGATTCATTAGGTGGGATGGCGGAACGAACCAAGAAGCAATCCATTTTTTTTATTTGAGGAGTTGTAGGCTAACCCTACATTACATCTGAATTTGATAATGAAAGAGTAAATATTCGCCCGCGAAAATTTGGATTTTATTGAATTTTTTAATTTTTGCCAATCCGATAGGATAAAAAAAAATAAATAAAGATTCGTTAGAACCTTATAACAAAACAACATTATATAGTTATATACGGATAGCAAAAATTGTCTATAAAAATTGTCTATTAAGAATACATATATAGTTATATATATTCTATTAAGAATACATATATAGTTATATATATATCTATAATCTAGAATTTAGTTATATATAAACAAGATATAGAAATTTCCAATAGACCGATAGATTCTATGAAATATCAAAAAATCCCGCGATTCTATTATATTATTCATTAATATTCATTAAATTTAAACATTTAAACATATGTATATTAAACATATGTATCTTATTGTATATTATTTTATCGGTTAAATCATTTATTTGAATTGAATTTTGAATCGCTTCATTCGTGAGGAGCCGTATGAGGTGAAAATCTCATGTACGGTTCTGTAATAGAGATGGAATTGAGAAACAACCATCAACTATAACCCCAAAAGAACCAGATTCCGTAAACAACATAGAGGAAGAATGAAGGGAATAGCCTATCGAGGTAATCATATTTGCTTCGGAAGATATGCTCTTCAGGCACTTGAGCCCGCTTGGATCACATCTAGACAAATAGAAGCGGGGCGGCGGGCAATGTCACGAAATGTCCGCCGGGGTGGACAAATATGGGTACGCATATTTCCAGACAAACCAGTTACAGTAAGACCCACCGAAACGCGTATGGGTTCGGGAAAGGGATCTCCCGAATATTGGGTAGCTGTCGTTAAACCCGGCAAAATACTTTATGAAATGGGCGGGGTCGCAGAGAATATAGCCAGAAAGGCTATTTCAATAGCAGCATCAAAAATGCCTATACGAACTCAATTCATTATTTCAGGATAATAATTAGAACCCAAGGAAAGAGGTCTTTTAGGATGAAAAAAATGCAATTGTAGGTTTCTTTTTTTTTTTTTGAACACAGAATATTTTTTTTACTTCAGGACTGAAAGAAAAAAAAATGATATGATTCAACCTCAAACCCATTTGAATGTAGCCGATAACAGCGGAGCCCGCGAATTGATGTGTATTCGAATCATAGGAGCTAGTAATCGACGATATGCTTATATTGGTGACATTGTTGTTGCTGTAATCAAGGAGGCAGTACCAAATACGCCTTTAGAAAGATCAGAAGTGATCAGAGCTGTAATTGTACGTACTTGTAAAGAACTCAAACGTAGCAACGGTATAATAATACAGTATGATGATAATGCTGCGGTTGTCATTGATCAAGAAGGAAATCCAAAAGGAACTCGAATTTTTTGCGCAATCGCCCGGGAATTGAGACAGTTAAATTTCACTAAAATAGTTTCATTAGCACCCGAGGTATTATAAGACGAGACCGTTATATAGATATATATTATTATTATATTATTTGTGAATGAAATAGATTAATTAATAGATTCTATCTGACACATATACCTTTGTAGTAATGTAGTAATTATTATATATATATATTTCATATTAATATTTCATAACCTAAATAAAATAAATAATAATAGATAGAAATAGAAAAAAAAAAAAAGAAAAAGGAGCATGTTGATTATATTGAAAGTAAGGGACAACAATCATTTTCGTTTATCATGAGTAAGGACACCATCGCTGACATAATAACCTCTATACGAAATGCTAATATGAATAGAAAAGGAACGGTTCAAATACCATTTACTAACATCACCGAAAACATTGTGAAAATACTTCTACGAGAGGGTTTTGTTGAAAACGTCAGAAAACATAGGGAAAACGACAAACATTTTTTAGTTTTAACCCTACGATATACAAGAAATAGAAAAGGATCATATAAAAGTTTTTTAAATTTAAAACGGATCAGTACACCCGGTCTACGAATATATTCTAATTATCAACGAATCCCTAGAATTTTAGGAGGGATGGGGATTGTAATTCTCTCTACTTCTAGAGGTATAATGACAGATCGAGAGGCTCGATTAGAAAGAATCGGCGGAGAAGTTTTATGTTATATATGGTAATCTTTCTGATATCCGAATTATATGAGAAACTTTTATCCATTTTTGTTAAAAAAAAAGAGAGAAATCACAGGTTTCTAATATCACTCCTCATACATTAGTGAATACGTGAAGAGGTTTTAACTGGAATAGGAATAAAAGAAAGAAAAAAGAAAAAGGATTCATGAGGATTTAATTACTGAATCACTTCCCAAGGGTATGTTCCAGATTCTTTTATATAATGAAAATATGATTCTAGGCTATGTTTCCGAAAAGATTCGACGTACTCTTATTTTCTATCTATACGACCGGAAAATAAAAAATGAAAGTATAAGTCATTTAATTTAATTAGACTATTTTTCAACTTCAACATTCTTTTTTTGGGGGAGGTAGAATTAAATGTAAGGAAAACTTATTTTCTTCCAATAAATAGATTCGGGATTTAGTTAAGGAATGACAAATATGAAAATCGGGGCCTCTGTTCGTAAAATTTGTGAAAAATGTCGATTGATCCGTAGGAGAGGGCGAATTATAGTAATTTGTTCCAATCCAAGACATAAACAAAGACAGGGATAATATTTCCACAAAGGAGGTTTTTCTATTTTTAGGGATCGGATGCACAAATCAAATAAATTTAAATTAAAAAAAAATCTTATTAATATTAAATGAAATAGTAAACCAAAAAAAGTATAAAATGGATAATCTATACATAATCTATATTCTATTACAACTATATTAATATTCTATAATTATAAATATTTAATATTATTGATATTTCCATTTTGAAATTTTATTTCAAAAATGAGTATTCTATATTAATAGAAATCGAATACACTTAATATAGAAAAATGAATATAGAAAAATAGAATATTAATTCTAGTTAGAAAATAGTAAAGGATCCTTTTTTGACATGAAATGGATATATCCATATATCTCAGACTTATATTTATGAAATAATCAAATATGGCAAAACCTATATCAAAAATGGGTTCGCGTAAAAATGGACGTATTGGTTCGCGTAAGCATGCTCGTAAAATACCAAAGGGAATTATTCATGTTCAAGCTAGTTTCAACAATACCATTGTTACTGTTACAGATGTACGAGGTCGGGTGATTTCTTGGTCCTCCGCCGGTAGTTGTGGATTCAAGGGTACACGAAGGGGGACAGCATTTGCCGCTGAAACCGCAGCAAGAAATGCTATTCGAACAGTAGCGGATCAAGGCATGCAACGAGCAGAAGTCATGATAAAAGGTCCCGGTCTCGGAAGAGATGCGGCATTAAGAGCTATTCGTAGAAGTGGTATACTATTAAATTTTATACGAGATGTAACTCCTATGCCACATAATGGATGTAGGTCTCCAAAAAAAAGACGTGTGTAAAACTAAAAATAAACATGGAAGAGATTTCAAGAGAAATAAACAATTCAAGGGTTTGATCAAAATTAAATATTATTATGGTTCGAGAGAAAGTAAGAGTATCTACTCGGACACTACAGTGGAAGTGTGTTGAATCAAGAGTAGACAGTAAGCGTCTTTATTATGGACGTTTTATTCTGTCTCCACTTATGAAAGGCCAAGCCGATACAATAGGCATTGCAATGCGAAGAGTTTTGCTCGGAGAAATAGAGGGAACATGTATCACACGTGCAAAATCAGAGAAAATACCACATGAATATTCTACCATAGTAGGTATTCAAGAATCAGTCCATGAAATTTTAATGAATTTGAAAGAAATTGTATTGAGAAGTAATCTCTATGGAACTCGGGACGCGTCTATTTGTTTCAAAGGTCCTGGATATGTAACTGCTCAAGACATCATTTTACCACCTTCTGTGGAAATCGTTGATAATACACAACATATAGCTAACCTAACAGAACCTATTAATTTGTGTATTGGATTACAAATCGAGAGGAATCGCGGATATGGTATAAAAACACTAAAAAACTTGCAAGACGGAAGTTATACTATAGATGCTGTATTCATGCCTGTTCGAAATGCAAATCATAGTATTCATTCTTATGTGAATGGGAATGAAAAACAAGAGATACTCTTTCTCGAAATATGGACAAATGGAAGTTTAACTCCTAAGGAAGCGCTTTATGAAGCCTCCCGGAATTTGATTGATTTATTTATTCCTTTTTTACACGCGGAAGAAGAAAACTTAAATTTAGAAAACAATCAACACAAAGTTACTTTACCCCTTTTTACTTTTCATGATATATTGGCTAAGGCTAAACTAAGGAAAAATAAAAAAGAAATAGCATTGAAATCCATTTTTATTGACCAATTAGAATTGCCTCCCAGGATCTATAATTGTCTCAAAAGGTCCAATATACATACATTATTGGAACTTTTGAATAAGAGTCGAGAAGACCTTATGAAAATTGAACATTTTCGCGTAGAAGATGTAAAACATATATTGGAAATTTTAGAAATAGAAAAGCATTTTGCATAAATTTGAAATCCATTGGATTTTTTTTTCATCTTTCTTTTTAGAAAAAAAAAGAAAGGTGAAAATATGTAATTTGAAT